CAGAATTGAGAAATTCTATGGCTCGAATCTTTAGTATTCTCTTATTTATCACCTGTGTCTACTATTTAGGCAGAATGCCGTCGCCTATTGTCACTAAGAAACTGAAAGAAACATCAGAAATGGAAGAAACCTCAGAAATGGAAGAAAGGGGAGAAAGTGAGGAAGAAAGCGATGTAGAAACAACTTCCGAAACGAAGGAGACTAAACAGGAACAAGAGGGATCCGCCGAAGAAGACCCTTCCCTTTGTTCGGAAGAACAGGAAGATCCGGTTTACGAAGATTCTTATCTTGATACCTATCAAGATAATTGGGAATTGGGAAGACTTAAAGAAGAGAAAAATGAAAAGACTTATTTCTGCTTTGAAAAACCTCTTGTGACTTTTCTTTTCGATTATAAACGATGGAATTGTCCATTGCGATATATAAAAAATGATCGGTTTGAAAATGCTGTACGAAATGAAATGTCACAATATTTTTTTTATACATGTCCAAGTAATGGGAAACAAAAAATATCTTTTACATATCCACCCAGTTTATCGACTTTTTCGGAAATGATAGAACGAAAAATGTCTTTGTACACGACAAAAAAATTATCCCATGGAGACCTGTATAATTATTGGGTTTATACCAATGAACAAAAAAAATACAACTTGAGCAATGAATTAATAAGTCGAATAAAAGCTCTAGAAAAAAAAAAAGAAAAGGGATTTCTTGCTCTAGATATGCTCGAAAAAAGGACTAGATTTTGCAATCATGAGAATGAAAAAGAATGCTTGACCAAAACATATGATCCTTTATTGAGTGGACCATGTCGTGGAGCAATAAAAGATTTTGATTTATGTACAATCATAAATGATTTTATCCCTTATATGGAGGATTCCATAAAAAGTCTTTGGATAAATAAGGTCCATGAGCTACTTCCTAATAATTTACGAGAATTTGAACATCAAAAGAATTCACTTGGTGGTGGTAAATCATTTTTTAATTATATCGTTAATTTCTTAACTTCATTTTCTTTTGAATTCACACCCAATTTTTCTTTGAAAAACTGTTCTTTATTGGCAGAACAAAGAAAAATTGATTCAGAAAGTCAAGCAAAATCTTTGAAATTTGTATTCGATATAATAACAATTGATCAAAATGATCAAACAACTAGAAATGAATCTATTGGAATAGAAGAAATCAGTAAAAAGGTTTCTCAATGGTCATATAAATTGACCAATGTTCTGGAACAACTGGAGGAAGAAAATGAGGAAAAATCGATGGAAGATATTGAAATTCGTTCAAGAAGAGCCAAACATGTGATAATTTATACTGATAATGAGAATTTTTTTACTTTTACTAATAATACTAGTAATAGTGATCAAGGAGAAGATGTGATTTTGATACGCTACTTGCAACAATCGGATTTTCGTAGGGATATAATAAAAGGATCCATGCGTACTCAAAGACGTAAAACAGTTATTTGGAAAATGTTTCAAGCAAATGCGCATTCCCCGCTTTTTTTGGATCGAATAGACAAAACATTTTTTTTTTCTTCTTTTGATATCTCTGAAATGATGAATCTCATTTTTAGGAATTCGGTCGAGAGAGAACCGGAATTGAAAATTTCCAATTTTGAGGAGGAAGGGACAAAAGAAAATAAAAAAAACGGGGAGAAAAAAGAGGAAAATGAACAGATAGTAACATCAGGAAGTTGGGATAACATTATATTTGCTCAAGCAATAAGAAATTCAATGTTAATAACCCAGTCTTTTCTTAGAAAATACATTGTATTGCCTTCATTGATAATAGCGAAAAATATTGGCCGTAGGTTATTACACCAATTGCCCGAGTGGTATGAGGATTGGAAGGAATGGGAGAGAGAAAGACATGTTAAATGCACCTATAATGGTGTTCCATTATCGGAAACAGAATTTCCCCCAAATTGGTTAACAGAGGGTATTCAGATAAAGATTCTATCTCCTTTCTATCTTAAACCTTGGCGAAGATCTAAAATACGATCTCATCATGAAGATCCAATGAAAAAAAAAAAAGAAGATTTTTGTTATTTAACAATTTGGGGAATGGAAAAAGAAGTTCCTTTTGGTCCTCCCCGAAAACGACCTTCTTTTTTTAAACCCATTTATAAAGAACTCCTAAAAAAAATTAGAAAAGGAAAAAAGAATTCTTTTTTCCTTCCAAAAGTTTTTAAAGAAAAAAAAAAATGGGTTATCGAAATAGTTCTAGTTATAAAACAAAAAATGAAGGAAAAAGTAAACCCCATTTTCTTATTTGAATCGAGGAAGGTAAAAGTATATAAACCGAATGAAAATGTAAGAGATTCTAAAATAAAAAATAAGATTATTCGCAAATCAACCATTCGAATTCGATCCATGAATTGGGCAAATTACTCACTCATAGAAAAAAAAAAAATAAAGGATCTTGCTGATAGGACAGTCACAATCAGGAATCAAATAGAACTAGAACGAATCACAAAAGACAAGAAAAAAATAGTTCTAACTTGTGATGATAAAAAATCGGAATCACAGAAACATATTTTGCAGATATTTAAAAGAAAAAAGATCCGATTTATACGTAAATTAAATTTTTTTATGAAATCATTCATTGAAAAAATATACATAGATATCTTTCTACGTATGATTACTATTTTTAGGATCAATGCACAACTTTTCCTTGAATCAATTTCTAATACTAATATCAGTAATAATAATTCAAAAAAAAAAATTATCACAAAATCGATTTACAACGATGAAATAAATCGAAAAGGAATTGATGAAACAGATCAAAATACAATGAACTTTATTTCGACTATAAAAAAATCGTTTATTTATTATTATTCAAATTTTTATTATTATTATAATTATGATTTATCCTACTTGTCCCAAGCATATGTATTTTACAAATTATCACAAACCCAATTACTTAACAAGTATCACTTGAGATCTGTACTTCAATATACCAGGACCCATTCTTTTATTAAGGATAAAATCAAGGATTATTGTATGACACGAGGAATATTTGATTACAAATCAAAGCAAAAGAAAATTTATAAGTCTGGAAAAAATGAATGGAAAAACTGGTTAAAGGGCCATTATCAATACAATTTATCTCAGACAAAATGGTCTCGATTAGTAACTCAAAAATGGCGAAATAGAATCAACCAACGCTCTATGATTCAAAATAAAAACTCAATTAAATTTGATTCACATAAAAAAGAAAAAGACCAATTTATTCATTACATGAAGCAAAATCACTATGCGATGGCAGTGGATTCATTGACGATTCAAAAAGAAAAATTAAAAAAACACTACAGATATTCTCTTTTATCACATAAATATATGAATTATGGGAATAGGAAGGACTCATATATTTATGAATCAACATTACAAGTAAAAGGAGACCAAGAAATTACATACAATTTCAATACACTGAAACCCGAATCATTTTATGTATTCGTAAGTATACCTATTAGTAATTATCTTATTAGTAATTATCTAGAAAAGGAATATATTATTGCTACACATAAAAATCTGGATAGAAAATATTTTGATTGTAGAATTCTCCCTATTTGTCTTAGAAAAAATATCGACATTGAGACCTGGACCAATACGCATATCAGCACCAAAATTGAGAAAAATACTAAGACTGAAAACATAATTCTCAAAAAATGGAAAAAAAAAGATATTTTTTCTCTTACAATTCATCAAGGAATTAAACCATCCAATCAAAAAAAACACTTTTTTGATTGGATGGGAATGAATCAAGAAAAGGTTTATCATACCATATCAAATCTAGAACCCCAGTTGTTCCCAGAATTTGTGCCACTCCTTGATGCATATAGGATTAAACCACGGATCATACCAATCAAATTTCTTCTTTTTAATTTTTATTTCTATGAAAATATTAGTAAAAATAAAAAAAAAAATCTTCAGATATTACCTAATCAAAAAGAATATCTTAAATTAGAAAATTTCAACCAAGAAAAAAACGAACAACAAGAACAAGAAAATCTTGGAGTTGAAGACAATTACGCGAGATTAGACATTAAAAAAGGTAAAAAGAAAAAACAACAATTCAAGAAGGAAGGAGAACTAGAATTCTTCCTGAAAAAATATTTCCTTTTTCAATTAAGATGGGATGACTTCTTGAATCGAAATATGATCAATAATATCAAGGTATATTGTCACCTACTTAGACTGATAAATCCAAAGAAAATGACTATATTCGCGATTCAAAGAGGAGAGATACGTCTGAATAAACTGCCAACTCACAAAGATCTATCTATTACAGAATTGATAAAAAGGGGAGTATTGATTGTCGAACCGATTCGTTTATCTATAAAAATGGATGGAAAATTTATTATATATCAAACCCTAGGTATTTCATTGATCGATAAAATTAAGCACCAAACTAACAGAAAATGTATAAAAAAAAGATATGTTGATAAGAAGAATTTTGATAAATCCGTTGCAAGGCACGGCAATATACTTGTGAATGGAGACAAAAGTAATTATGATTTCTTTGTTCCTGAAAATATTCTATCTCCTAGACGTCGTAGAGAATTGAGAATTCTAATTTGTTTTAATTCTCGTAATTGGAATTTTGTGGATAGAAATCTAGTATTTTGCAATGAAAGCAACATAAGAAACTCTGGAAAATTTTTGAATGAGGACAAGCATTTTAATACTAATACAGATACAAATAAATTCATTAAATGCAAATTGTTTCTTTGGCCCAATTACCGATTAGAAGATTTAGCTTGTATGAATCGCTATTGGTTTAATACCAATAATGGCAGCCGTTTCAGTATGTTAAGGATATATATGTATCCACGATTCAGAATTTGTTAATAGTATATTTCCTATATATCTGTGATATTTTTCGGTAGATGAAAGCCGAAAGATATACATATACGCTGTATTACATTCTGGTACATGACACGGATTTAATGGCGTATCAACTCAATTGAATCTAGGACGAAATCGGCAGAATCCTTGAATGTAGAAATGTATTTTCTCTTTCTTTTCTATTCTATCCAAATCAAATTTTCAATTTGATTTGGATAGAATAGAAAAAAATAGGAAAAAATCCAAATTTTTGTGTGTACTAGATTAAAATAACTGGCATAAAGATTTTTATTTTTATTTTTCCTGATTGCTTCGGTAAAGTAAAATAAATCCATGGGAAAGAAAAAAAGATAGAAAATTTTTTTTATGATCAAAAATTCATTCATCTCAGTTATTTCACAAGAAGAAAAAGAAGAAAACAAAGGTTCTGTTGAATTTCAAGTATTAAGTTTCACCAGTAAGATACGTAGACTTACTTCACATTTGGAATTGCACAAAAGAGATTTTTTATCCCAAAGAGGTCTACGAATAATTCTGGGAAAACGTCAACGGCTCCTGGCTTATTTGTCAAAGAAAAATAGAGTCCGTTATAAGAAATTAATGGATCAGTTGGATATTCGGGAACCAAAAACTCGTTAATTTAATCGTTTGAATTTTTTTTTTATTTTAATAGTTATTTTATTAGATTTTTCATTTTGATGAACCTCGTTTTGAGGAATTCGTGGAATAATGAATTAAGGAAGAAAAAATATGACTATACCGGCTACAAGAAAAGATCTCATGATAGTCAATATGGGCCCTCACCACCCATCAATGCATGGTGTTCTTCGACTGATCGTTACTCTCGATGGTGAAGATGTTATTGATTGTGAACCCATATTGGGATATTTACACAGAGGAATGGAAAAAATAGCAGAAAACCGAACAATTATACAATATCTTCCTTATGTAACACGTTGGGATTATTTAGCTACTATGTTCACAGAGGCAATAACGGTAAATGCACCAGAACAATTGGAAAATGTTCAAGTACCTCAGAGAGCCAGTTATATCAGAGTAATTATGCTGGAGCTGAGCCGTATAGCTTCTCATTTGTTATGGCTTGGACCTTTTATGGCGGATATAGGTGCACAGACTCCTTTTTTCTATATTTTCAGAGAGAGAGAATTGTTATATGACCTATTCGAAGCCGCCACAGGTATGCGAATGATGCATAATTATTTCCGCATCGGAGGAGTAGCTGCTGATTTACCTCATGGATGGATAGATAAATGTTTTGATTTCTGCGATTATTCTTTAACAGGAGTTGTTGAATATCAAAAACTTATTACACGGAATCCCATTTTTTTGGAACGAGTTGAAAGAGTGGGCATTATTGGTGGAGAGGAAGCAATAAATTGGGGTTTATCAGGACCGATGTTACGAGCTTCTGGAATCCAATGGGATCTTCGTAAGGTTGATCATTATGAATGTTACAATGAATTCGATTGGGAAGTCCAATGGCAAAAAGAAGGAGATTCATTAGCTCGTTATTTAGTACGAATAGGTGAAATGGGGGAATCTATAAAAATTATTCAACAGGCTCTAGAAGGAATTCCTGGAGGTCCCTATGAGAATTTAGAAGTCCGACGCTTTGATAGAGCAAAAAATTCCGAATGGAATGATTTTGAATATAGATTTATTAGTAAAAAACCTTCACCCAATTTTGAATTGTCGAAACAAGAACTTTATGTCAGAGTAGAAGCCCCAAAAGGAGAATTAGGAATTTATTTGATAGGGGATAATAGCATTTTCCCCTGGAGATGGAAAATTCGTCCACCCGGTTTCATCAATTTGCAAATTCTTCCTCAGCTAGTTAAAAGAATGAAATTGGCTGATATCATGACGATACTAGGTAGTATAGATATCATTATGGGAGAAGTTGATCGTTGAAATGATAATTGATACGACAGAAGTACAAGCTATCAATTCTTTTTCTACATCGGAATCCATAAAAGAAATCTATGGACTCATATGGATGTTTGTATCCATTTTTACCCTTATATTTGGAATCATAATAGGGGTACTAGTAATTGTGTGGTTAGAAAGAGAAATATCTGCAACGATACAACAACGTATTGGGCCTGAATATGCTGGTCCGTTGGGAATTCTTCAAGCTCTAGCGGATGGGACTAAATTACTTTTTAAGGAGGACCTACTCCCATCTAGAGGAGATATTCGTTTGTTTAGTGTCGGACCGTCTATAGCGGTCATATCAATTCTACTAAGTTATTTAGTAATTCCTTTTGGATACCGCCTTGTTTTAGGTGATCTCAGTATAGGTGTTTTTTTATGGATCACCATTTCAAGTATTGCCCCTATTGGGCTTCTTATGTCAGGATATGGATCGAATAATAAATATTCTTTTTCAGGTGGTCTACGAGCTGCTGCTCAATCTATTAGTTATGAAATACCATTAACTCTATGTGTGTTATCAATATCTCTACGTGTGATTCGTTGGAATATGAACTTTTACCTCTTTCCTAGAAATAAATAAAGAAAAGAGGTTGAATGTATTGAATAGATATTTTTTTTTATTCATCGATGAGTTAAACCAGATAGTTATATGAGTGAAACAAAACAGCTTATAAATTTGCAGTAAGAAGAGAAAATCTCATTCCCTATGTACAAGAATGAAATTAAAGTAAACATAAGCAGTGTAAACTGTTTACCCCAAGATTGAGATTCTTTGATTAGTCATCATATCTTGAAGCGGGTGCAAAAGATCAACTGTATGGAGTTTCCACTACTGCCTTGTATGTATTAACATACCGGGGATCAATCAAAAATCGGTGGACAGTTAGGAACACCAAGGTACACAAAGGATTAGTAATGGGGATAATGTAAGGTATCAAAAAAAGAGATATTTCTGCATAAAACGAATCATAATAAGGGCTTTAAGTTGGTAGAAATGATCAAGAAGTATCTCCCTACGATTCCGATCTCGAGTATGCTCCTATTCACTGATTAAAGAAATGACTATCAAGAACGAATTAATCCTTTATTTTTTTTTTCTAAATACCTTCTTCTGAGACAGAAGAACAGGAACAAAAGAAATGGAATGGAATGCAATAATCGAATGAATGAATAAAAATTTTTATAAAATAAAAAAAAAAGATCTTTATTTATTCTTTTTTTCCTATATCCGTATTCATACATACGGAATTCTTATCATTATTCATGAACTAATGCCTATATATATATTGATAACGAATATTTTATTGAAAGATTAAGTTATTACCGAACAAAGAAAAATTATCATTATCATTATAAGGATGAGATCAATTCGGAAGCACTTTTTTTCTTATTCTAGCGGACAGAATTCCATTGGTCTAATTTGGGACTGGGACTCTCCGATGTATCTTTATTCGATCTATCCGGGCGAAAATACCGAACCAGTCCTTACATTTATTTGTGGCCATAGAGGAGCCGTATGAAGCTGAAGTTTCATGTACGGTTTTGTAATAGCGATGGGAACAGTGATGTTATTATCGACTATGATTATCTAATAGTTCAAGTACAGTTGATATAGTTGAAGCACAGTCAAAATATGGTTTTTGGGGGTGGAATCTGTGGCGTCAACCTATAGGGTTTATTGTTTTTCTAATTTCTTCTCTAGCCGAATGTGAGAGATTGCCATTTGATTTACCGGAAGCAGAGGAGGAATTAGTAGCAGGTTATCAAACGGAATATTCAGGTATCAAATTCGGTTTATTTTATATTGCTTCTTACCTAAATCTATTACTTTCTTCATTATTTGTAACAGTTCTTTACTTAGGTGGGTGGAATTTTTCTATTCCGTACATATCTATTCCTGAACTTTTCGGAATAAATAAAATGGTCGGAGTTTTTGGAATTACAATTGGTATCTTTATTACATTAGCTAAAGCTTATTTGTTTCTGTTCATTCCTATCACAACAAGGTGGACTTTGCCTAGGATAAGAATGGACCAGCTATTAAATCTTGGATGGAAATTTCTTTTACCTATTTCTTTAGGTAATCTATTATTGACAACTTCTTCCCAACTTGTTTCACTATAAATAAGAAAATACGATAACGATATTCCAGATTCATAACCTCTTTCAAACAAGAGAAAGAAACATCAATTTATTCCTGGATATTTACAATATGTTCTCTATGGTGACTGGGTTCATGAATTATAGTCAACAAACAATACGAGCTGCAAGGTATATTGGTCAAAGTTTCGTAATTACCTTATCCCACACAAATCGTTTACCTATAACTATTCAATATCCTTATGAAAAATCGATCACATCAGAGCGTTTCCGTGGTCGAATCCACTTTGAATTTGATAAATGTATTGCTTGTGAAGTATGTGTTCGTGTATGCCCGATAGATCTACCCGTTGTTGATTGGAGATTTGAAAGAGATATTAAAAAAAAACAATTGCTTAATTATAGTATTGATTTTGGGGTCTGTATATTTTGTGGTAATTGTGTCGAGTATTGTCCAACAAACTGTTTATCAATGACTGAAGAATATGAACTTTCTACTTTTGATCGTCACGAATTGAATTATAATCAAATTGCTTTGGGTCGGTTACCAATGTCAATAATTGGAGATTACACAATTCAAACAGTTATGAATTCGACTCAAATCAAAATAGACAAAGATAAACCCTTTGATTCAAGAACGATTACCAATTACTAAGATTTTGTTTTGATATAAAAGACCCAAGCTTTTTTTTATTTTGTTTGGTCAGTAACTACAAATAATAACTAATAATTATTGATTGTTGAGAATTATTCTTTGATTTAAACTGAGAATATATTTTTCGTGATGATTTCGAAATATACAATCCCCATTACTCTTTTCTCGATAATTTTATCTATATCTACATTAATCCATATAAAAAAAAAGTTTTAATTCAATTAGGAATGTATCATATACAAGAAAAAAATGGGGCAACCCCTTTTCCTTTCCTGGACCATTCAGTAAGGTCATGAAATATTTCGACTTATTTATTAATTTATTATTTTAATAATGGATTTACCTGGACCAATACATGATATTCTTGTAGTATTTTTTGGATCAGTTCTTGTATTAGGAGGTCTGGGAGTAGTATTACTTACCAATCCCATTTTTTCTGCCTTTTCGTTGGGATTGGTTCTTGTTTGTATATCCTTATTCTATATTCTATCGAATTCCTATTTTGTAGCTGCCGCACAGCTCCTTATTTATGTTGGAGCTATAAATGTCTTAATCATATTTGCTGTAATGTTCATGAATGGTTCAGAATATTCCAATGATTCCTATTTTTGGACCATTGGAGATGGGGTCACTTCACTGGTTTGTACAAGTATTCTTTTTTCACTAATTACTATTATCCCAGATACGTCATGGTACGGAATTTTTTGGACTACAAGATCAAGCCAGATTATGGAACAGGACCTAATAAGTAACATTCAACAAATTGGTATTCATTTATCAACAGATTTTTATCTTCCGTTTGAACTCATTTCCATAATTCTTTTAGTTTCCTTGATAGGTGCAATTACTATGGCTCGTCAATAATAAATACTTAGAATTAAATTCTAAATAAATAACTAAATAAATAAAATAAATGGAAAGGTTTAAGGTTTTTATAAGGTTTTTAATTAAACCTATCTATTGCCAATACCTTCTTTTATTCTGTAATCGTTCTATTCTAATCAATCGAATCGGTTGAATTGTTGTTCATATTGAAATGAATCGAGATTGATAAGGAGTTAGTCAATGATGTTCGAGCATGTACTTTTTTTGAGTGTCTATTTATTTTCTATCGGTATCTATGGATTGATCACAAGTCGAAAGATGGTTAGAGCACTTATGTGTCTTGAGCTTATACTCAATTCGGTTAATATTAATCTCGTAACATTTTCAGATATATTTGATAGTCGCCAATTAAAAGGCGACATTTTCTCAATCTTTGTTATAGCTGTTGCGGCTGCTGAAGCAGCTATTGGGCTAGCTATTGTTTCATCAATCCATCGTAACAGAAAATCAACTCGTATCAATCAATCGAATTTGTTGAATAATTAGTTATGATCATAAGATACATAATATCACATAGAATATTAATCTATTAGAAATCTATTAGATATTATATATTATAATTTTATTATTATTATATATTATAATTATTATATATTATAATTTTATTATTATTTTATTATAATATAATAATATAATTTTATTATTTTCATTTTTTTTTTTCATTTTTTTTGATTATAATTTTTATTATTTATTATTATTATATTTATATTATTATAAATATTTATTATTATAAATATTTATTATTATTATAAAAAAATATATATATATTTAGTATTGAATTAATTTACTATTGAATAATAAATATTTTCATATTGAATAAATACTTTGAATTAATATTGAAATATTGACCAATTTCATTTGTTGGTCAATTTGAATTCACATGTGCAACTCGCATGATCATGGTTGTTGAAAGAGAAATCAAAGTCTCTTGGACTTTTCTCATGAACAGGTTTAGAAATATATTGATTTTAAAAATTTTGATAAACCACTGCTTCGTCTGGTGTCTACAATATAAATGTATGATTCATTTACTACTAATTTTATTTTACCAGATCGAAAATTTTTTATGCTCAAAGCTGGAATTTATAGATCCAATGTCACATTCAGTAAAAATTTATGATACATGTATAGGGTGTACTCAATGTGTACGAGCCTGCCCCACAGACGTATTGGAAATGATACCTTGGGACGGATGTAAAGCTAAGCAAATTGCTTCCGCACCAAGAACCGAGGACTGTGTAGGTTGTAAGAGATGTGAATCCGCCTGCCCAACAGATTTTTTGAGTGTCCGTGTTTATTTATGGCATGAAACAACTCGCAGCATGGGTCTATCTTATTGATACATTACAAAAAACTCCACTTGAATCATTTGATTCCTCTTTACCGACAAAAGCCCGTACTCGATAAAATTGATTATTTCGAGCACGGGTTTTTTTGGTCAAAACATATCTTGTCTTTATCACGAGTTATTTTCCTTGGTTAACAATACTTGTAGTTTTGCCGATATTCGCGGGTTCCTCAATTTTCTTTTTTCCTCATAGAGGAAATAAGATGTTTAGATGGTATACTATTTGTATATGCTTATTAGAACTCCTTCTAACAACCTATGCATTCTGTTATCATTTCCAATTGGACGATCCATTAATCCAATTGGAAGAAGATTATAAATGGATAGATATTTTTGATTTTCACTGGAGACTGGGAATCGATGGACTTTCCATAGGACCCATTTTACTGACAGGATTTATCACTACTTTAGCTACTTTAGCAGCTTGGCCAGTTACGCGAAATTCGCGATTGTTCTATTTCCTGATGTTAGCAATGTACAGCGGTCAAATAGGATCATTTTCTTCTCGAGACCTTTTACTTTTTTTCATCATGTGGGAGTTAGAATTAATTCCTGTTTACTTACTTTTATCCATGTGGGGAGGAAAAAAACGTCTCTACTCGGCTACAAAGTTTATTTTGTACACAGCAGGGGGTTCTATTTTTCTCTTAATAGGAGTTCTAGGTATGGGTTTATATGGTTCCAATGAACCAACATTAGATTTTGAAAGATTAGCTAATCAATCATATCCTGTGGCATTGGAAATAATATTATATTTTGGTTTCTTTATTGCTTATGCTGTCAAATCGCCGATTATACCCCTGCATACATGGTTACCAAATACCCATGGAGAAGCACATTACAGTACATGTATGCTTCTAGCTGGAATCTTATTAAAAATGGGAGCATATGGATTGATTCGGATCAATATGGAATTATTACCCCACGCTCATTCTATATTTTCTCCCTGGTTGGTAATAGTTGGAGCGATGCAAATAATCTATGCAGCTTTAATTTCTCTCGGTCAACGCAATTTTAAAAAGAGAATAGCCTATTCCTCTGTATCTCACATGGGTTTTACAATTATAGGAATTGGTTCTATAACCGACATGGGACTCAATGGAGCCATTTTACAAATACTCTCTCATGGATTTATTGGTGCTGCACTTTTTTTCTTGGCAGGAACGAGTTGTGATAGAACACGTCTTGTTTATCTCGACGAAATGGGAGGGATATCCATCCCAATGCCAAAAATATTTACCATGTTCAGTAGTTTCTCGATGGCTTCTCTTGCATTGCCAGGAATGAGTGGTTTTGTTGCGGAATCGGTAGTATTTTTTGGAATAATTACTAGTCCAAAATATCTTTTAATGCCGAAAATACTAATTACTTTTGTAATGGCAATTGGAGTGATATTAACTCCTATTTATTTATTATCTATGTCACGTCAGATGTTCTATGGATACAAGCTATTCAATGTTCCACACTCTAATTTTTTGGATTCTGGACCACGAGAACTATTTGTTTCAATTTGTATCTTTTTACCCATAATAGGGATTGGTATTTATCCTGATTTCGTTCTCTCGTTATCAGTTGACAGGGTACAAGCTATCCTATCTAATTACTTTTATAGATAGTGTTTCATTAATGAGACAAAAAGTCTTATAATTCTTTAATTTTAAGATTTTTTTTAAATCGTTCGCTGTACAATGCAAAAAAAGAAAGTGAATTAGAATTGTAATGAGATGCATTTCGAGTTTTTGTTTTGACAACCTGTCAAAACAAAAACTCGAACAAGCAAACTTTCGTTATATATGGGACGATATTCTTATGTATTTTTCATGTAGCTTATTCAATTAGATGTTAATGTGAATGAACCATAACTATGTAAACCTATTCCTAATAGATTGACCCCAAAATAGCATATCCAAATTATAAAAAATCCTATAGAAGCTATAAGTGCCGAATTCGTACCTTGTAAACTTTGATTTGTTCTAGTATGTGAATAAATCGCGAATATGGTCCAAGTAATAAATGCCCAAGTTTCCTTCGGGTCCCAACTCCAATAAGATCCCCATGCTTCATTGGCCCATACTGCTCCACAAAGAATGCCTATGGTTAAAAAGGTAAACCCTAAACTAATCATACGATAACTCCAATAATCCAAATGTTGAGTCAATTGATATTTGTAATAATTTTGAAATGAAAGAAAAGAAGGGTTTTTAAAAACCCTTCTTCTTTTTTCATTCAAGTATTTAATCTCACCAAAGAAAAATGATCTAATTAAGAAATTATTGCTTTTACAAAAAAAATTGATGTTGTTTCGAAATGTAATGATTAGAAGAGCAATTGATAATAACGATCCGCATAAAAGAGCTGCATAGCTCAATAACATCATACTTACGTGCATCATTAACCACTGAGATTGTAGAGCGGGTACTAATATTGCGGATTGATGCATTTCAGTTGAAAGAACCGACGTAGCGAAGCCTTGAGTAAAAATAGTACTTGGGGTAGTTATTATGCTTAAATCATTTTTATGGTTCAATTTCTTGGAAATTATATGAATAATAAATAAACTACATGAAAGGAAGATTAATGACTCGTATAAATTACTTAACGGAAAATGTCCCGAAGAAATCCAACGAGAAATTAATAATCCTGTTATAGAGAAAAAGGTGGCTATCATCCCTTTTTCCGATGAATCACGTAATCCTACGATTTCGTAGACTAATAAGTTCATGAAATGAATCGTAATCACAATTGAAATGATCGAAAAAGAGATATGAGTTAATATATGTTCTAAAGTCACAAATATCATAAAAAAAGTGTCCCATTACAGAATTGAAATCGGAAATTGAATACATTATAGGATACATTGTGTCTCTTTTAGAGGATGCCGCCACTCGGACTCGAACCGAGATGCTCTAGCACTGCTTCCTAAGAGCAGCGTGTCTACCGATTTCACCATGGCGGCTTACTTGAAATAATAATATTCAATTCATGTTGAATCGTCAAGAATCAAGGATTCAATATAGTCTAGGAAACATTAGAATCGATGAAAAAAGACTCCTTTAAATTCATATTTGAATCTTCATTCAATAAAATAATCCTTAGTTAGTATCGTCCTAGGTTCAGTTTTAACAATCAACTTTCACGTACTATAAACTAAGTTCCCCCGATACAGTTGAAATTTCGATAGTTTTGCTCTCAGTCGAGGTATAGAATTAAGAATTGTCCTTTTTCTTTCTATTTTTTTTTTTGATGATTTGTTTTTCATTTTGAATCCGATTTCATCGGATTCAAAATGAAAAAGATTGATTTTTTTTATTGAAAAAAAAATCAAATAACTAAGATCTCATATGTATTACAATTTCATCACTAAATCCATTTGGAATTTTTCTAACAATTCCGATACTTTAGTATCATTAAGTATTAATACTCTTCATTATGTATATGTATATAATATAAATAAGGTAACATTTACCAAACCAATTAAGTTTTAGGCTAGGCATATAAAAAAAAAAGAGTTTAAATTTCTATGGCAATTGTACTATTCACAATAGAAAATCTTAATCCTATTTTTCTATTGTGAAAGGTTAATGGATAGGGAAAAATACTATTCTTAATAAGAACCCAATATACAGAAAACTCTTATTCTACATACCACAGCTAGTTATAACTAATATTGAGTAGTTCAATACATTAATTAATGTGAATCGTTCATCTTAAAAAATTTGCAGTTCTTCGGGCTATGTCAATTCCGATTATCCCAAGACTTTATTATTTGTTTGTCGCACAAAAAAACTTTTTGAATGTCCGGTGGAAACCGATTTCGCTAAAGAAAAAGCTTTTGCTGCAGTTAAATATCCTTTTTTCTTCCAAATATTCCTACGAATATGTTTTTTTGACATAGAAATACATTTTTTTGGAACTGCCATTCAAAAAAGGGTTACTCATTTTTATTTATCGTTGTATGTGAAAGACATGTATTGTTCGGAATAGATCGTTTTTTTTTAATCATTATCTATACTTTATTCTGTGAATAATAGTTTTTTTTTTTTTAACTTTCAACATTTAACATAATTTCACATTTAACATAAAATAACAAATAATATATATATATATATTATTTGTTATATTTTAAATATTATATTATATTTTAATATATTATATTTTATTATTAATATATAAATATATAATATATTATAAATATATAATATATATATATATTTATATATTTTTCATTATTATTGTTTATTGTTCTTTTCGAAAGAGATAAGAATTGGTGAATCGGAAACAATTATTAATTATAAAAAAAATCTCAATTTGTTTGTTTTCTTATGGAACATACATATCAATATGCATGGATAATACCTTTTCTTCCACTTACAGTTACTATGTCAATAGGATTTGGACTTATACTTATTCCGACAGCAACAAAAAATATTCGTCGTATATGGGCTTTTCCTAGTATTTTTCTGTTAAGTATAGCTATGGGATTTTCGGCCAATCTGTCTATTCAACAAATAAATGGAAGTTTTATTTATCAATATCTATGGTCTTGGACCATAGATATTGATTTTTCCTTAGAGTTTGGATATTTGATCGATCCACTTACTTCTATTATGTCAATACTAATTACTACTGTTGGAGTCATGATTCTTATTTATAGTGACAATTATATGTCTCACGACCAAGGATATTTGAGATTTTTTGCTTATATGAGTTTTTTCAATACTTCCATGTTGGGATTAGTTACTAGTTCTAATTTGATACAAATTTATATTTTTTGGGAACTAGTGGGAATGTGTTCATATTTATTAATAGGGTTTTGGTTCACACGACCGATTGCCGCAAGTGCTTGTCAAAAAGCTTTTGTAACTAATCGTGTAGGAGATTTTGGTTTATTATTAGGAATCTTAGGTCTTTATTGGATAACAGGTAGTTTGGAATTTCGGGATTTGTTCGAAATAGCTAATAACTTGATCCATAATAATGGGGTCAGCTCCTTATTTGCTACTTTGTGTGCCTCTTTATTATTTGTCGGTGCAGTTGCTAAATCTGCACAATTCCCCCTCCACGTATGGTTACCTGATGCCATGGAAGGACCTACTCCTATCTCGGCCCTTATACACGCCGCTACTATGGTAGCAGCAGGAATTTTTCTTGTAGCTCGGCTTATTCCTCTTTTCATAGACATACCTTATATAATGAATTTCATTTCTTTAATGGGTGTAATAACAGTACTATTAGGAGCTACTTTTTCTCTTGCTCAAAGAGACATTAAAAGAAGTTTAGCTTATTCTACAATGTCTCAATTAGGTTATATTATGTTAGCTCTAGGTATAGGTTCTTATCGAGCGGCTTTATTCCATTTGATCACTCATGCCTATTCTAAAGCTTTATTGTTTTTGGGATCTGGATCCATTATTCATTCAATGGAACCTATTGTTGGATATTCACCAGAAAAAAGTCAGAATATGGTTCTTATGGGTGGTTTAACAAGATATGTTCCAATTACAAGAACTACTTTTTTATTAGGTACACTTTCTCTTTGTGGTATTCCACCTCTTGCTTGTTTTTGGTCCAAAGATGAAATTCTTAATGATAGTTGGTTATATTCACCAATTTTTGCAATAATACCTTGTTTCACAATAGGATTAACCGCATTTTATATGTTTCGGGTATATTTACTTACCTTTGATGGGTATTTGCGCGTTTATT